AACTGCTCTACAAAAATCATTTGTAATTTCATGGCAGTAATTCTTAGTTCAGCCGCCTCCTGAGGAGAGTAGGGTTTTGTGAGAGACGAAAGCATGTTTTTAGTCCGCGTTAGAGAGATGTTCTGATTCTCGTTATTGAAAAAGATAGAAGTTAAATTAACCAAATGGCGGCAGGCTTCCCAAAGTGCTTCTTTGGGTGTATAACTTCCATTCGTCCATATTTCGAGAGTAAGTATCTCTAGTGTTTCCCCAAAGGACTTAATAGAATAATTAATCTTTCTAATTGGCAAGTATAATGGAATTATAGGAAAACCTTTTCTTGGCAGTCGATCTTCTCTCCTTAGACACGATCCCCTAATCCTCTCGACTTTTAATTCAAGACACAACTCGATTGGGAGCGCCAGTGTAGCTATATGTTGTGTATCATCAACAATATCCAACGAAGGCGGTAAGATGATGTCTTTAGAAGTTATGTGTCTAGGACCCTTGACACAAATAGATGCGTCGAAAATATCACTATCACTATCACTGTCGGCAGAATTTTTCAAGACAATTTGTTGCAAATTCGTTAAAAGTTCTGCTACCGATTCTTTAACACCGACTATTCTACTAAAGTCATAGGAGATGTAGTGTGCTGCTATTACATTTACGTGAGTAATACATATTCCTTCCACTTCGCTAAGCAAAGTCTTTCGTAGCGAAATGGCGATCGTCTCGGCTTGACCTTCCCGAAGCGGACACAGAACAAAACGCCCATATTTATAATGTTGGCTAATCTCCTTTGTAGCAACACAACTCCATTGGACAATGTGTTCTATTCGCTTCACTTCGTCTTTTTTCATTAATCCTCCTGTTTTAGATTTTTACAATTTATACGCGTCTTTTTTTTGGAGGTCTGCATCCATTATGTGGTAGAGGGGTTACGTCCATGACGCAATTTAGCCGTATTCCACTTCTCCGAATGGCTCGTAATGCAGAATCTCGTCCGAGACCGGGACCTTTTATTCTGACGTCTGCTTCTTGCATACCCTGATCGATTACTATACTAATAGCATTTGCTGTCGCAGTTTGCGCAGCAAAGGGCGTCCCTCTTCTTGGGCCCCTGAATCCACAAGTACCGGCGGAGGACCATGAAACCACCTGACCCTGGGTATCTGTAACCGTTACAATGGTATTGTTGAAACTTGCTTGAATATTTATTACCCCCTTGGATATTCGAAGACTACTTTTCCGTGAAGTAAAACGCGGATACTTCCGTGAAGTAAAACGCGGATTTTTCCGTGGAATAAAACGCACATAGTTAGGTAAACTAGTTCTTGATATAGGTTTTGCCATATTTTATCATCTCATAAAAATGAGTCAGAGATATATGGATATATCCATTTCGTGTCAAAACAAATCTTTTCTTTTATTTGTGCATTGGGTACGTTGTAGAGTCCCTTTTTTTTTTAGAAATATTATCCCTGTCTCTGTTTATGCCTAGGGTTGGAGCAAATTACTATAATTCGTCCCCGTCTACGGATCAGTCGACATTTTTCGCAAATTTTACGAACGGAGGCTCTTTTTTTCATAATTTGTTTTTCCTTACCTTAATGAAATTACGAATCTACTCTAGAAAAAAAAAAGAAATCTCTTGAAATTTTGAACCTCAAATTGTATCCCAACGAAAGGAGGATTGATAAATCCAATTAATCGTTCGAATCTTTGTTGCGGGGTTTAGGGTCTATTCTAAAAATTATGCGCCCCCGGGTTGAATCATAACGACTTACTTCAATTTTGACTCTATCGCCTGGTAGTATTCGTATATAACTACGCCGTATCTTTCCAGAAATATAACCTAGGATCAGATCGTCATTATCTAAACGAACTCGAAACATACCATTGCGAAGTGATTCCACTACAAGTCCTTCTAAGATCCATTTTTCATCTTTCATTCTAGATAAACCTCTTTAAGTATTAACTAAAGCTAAAAAAAATAAGAATGATATTAGACAACCCGTCCTTTCTCTTTCCTTCACAAAACAAATAGGAAGTTGCAGATTCAATTTAAATTCGGATACTAGAAGGATTACCATATATAACACAAAATTTCTCCTCCGATTCCTTCTAGTCGAGCCTCTCGGTCTGTCATTATACCTCGAGAGGTAGAAAGGATAACAATACCTATTCCTCCTAAAATCCTGGGAATTTTTTCATAATTGGAATAGATTCGTTGACCGGGTCGACTGATCCGTTTTAAAATAGTTCTATATCGCCCCTTCCTATTCCTTCGATGTCGCAGAGTTGAAACCAAGAAATTTTTCGTGCTTTCTCGATGTTTTCTCACATTTTCTATAAAGCCTTCTCGTAGAAGTATTTTAACAATCCTTTCGGTAATCTTCGTATGTGCGATTCGAACTGTTCCTTTTTTATCCATGTCAGCATTTCGTATAGAAGTTATTATGTTAGCAATAGTGTCCCTACCCATGACGAACCATTATTATTGGTGCCTCCGATTTTT